ATCTCCAAGATTTTTTTTTAAGGAATAGATTACCCGTTTTTCCTTATCAGACAGATCCACTAGGACGGGTTTTGTTTATTTTGACACCTAAAAATGCAAAAATCAATTCTGAAAAAAAAAATTGCAAGAATTGCTTTATAATAAGCACTTTTATCAAAAATTTGTTTAGGTATTGTGCGGGTACCTAAAGATACCTGCTCAACGTAGGTGCATGGGGTAGAAAGGCTGATCCAAATTTATTCCTGCAGCTATATATTCAATCTAGAAGAATTTGAATTTAAGAATCAAAGGTTCTTAATATAAGACTTCTCGGCTCTTATCCATTTTTTTATTTTTTTTGAATGAATACATCATTCAATTTTGCAGACAGATACAGATATAGTAAAAATTTCATCGAAAACTTACAGCAGCTTGCCAAACAAACGCTAATAGAAAAAAGAGTACAGGTATGACAGGCATAACATCCACGATTGGGTTGAAAATGGCATAAGCTTCGGGTAATTTGGCGAAGAAAAAACTAGTCGGATAAAGAACAGAATTAAAACAGATACAGGTTAAACTAAGTATATTAGGCATAACAAGCATTTCGTTCTTGTAGAGTAGATAATTGGATTTAGATTGAGTTATTTTTTAAGGGAAAAAGGAAAAGAAAAGGTAGATTCCAAATACTTTTTTCTTCGGACTTTCCCAAACACAAAATACCTCCTTGTATTCTCATTCTCAAATGAGAATGGAACAAATTCGACTTTCATATAATATCTTAATAGAATTTCATGCAATGATCAATGCATTTTATGGATTCTATATTATCCGCATGTCTAGAATCCTAGCAAGAAAATATCCCTTATTTTTTAGGTAATTGAAGTAGGGTTGACGAATAATATATATATAAATAATAGTGTTTACTTAATGTAGCATAAAACCAAATGGGGCGTGGCCAAGTGGTAAGGCAGCGGGTTTTGGTCCCGTTACTCGGAGGTTCGAATCCTTCCGTCCCAGATTTTTTCTGATCAAACGAAAGATAGAATCGTATTGTGCCCTGCACGATACAAAAGTTTATTAAAGAGAATAATTATTTCTTATGAACGCTTAGATTAGATGCATTTCTAAGCATTCATTTTCTTTTTCAGAAAACTAAATCAAGTGTCAACTCCAGTCAGATTGAATATGTTTATTTTCATGAAAAATTTGGGTCTATCAGGCACATTCATGATATGCCCCTACTACTCATTACTTAATATGTATTTTGAATATTGAATATCTTATGTATTTTGAATATGTGTTTTGAAATTCGAACTTCTTAGATAAACTTTACGCTCCATATCCATGAAGTGGGAATTTTTCCAGGATACATTTGACACCCAATGTGAAAGAAAAGAAGTACTCCCCTATTTCTTTTACCCGAACTAAAGAACTAAATTTTACTTTACACGAATTTTTTTTTACTTGATTTTTTCTTTCTTTTGTTACTCGAGTCAAAGAAGTATGAGAATTAACTACCAAAAAACTGCCAATCTTTTCATTGGCATAGTTTATTCGGTTAATAGTTAATTGTTTTTGTTACAGAAAAAAAAAATATTAGTAATTCAATTAATTAAGCTTTTTAGGAGGTTGATAGTTTATTTGATGGAGAAGAGTAGATCCTTCTCATTTCAGGATTGATCATCTTGAGTTTTCTGTTGAGGATGGAAATTCAAAAATAAAAAAGTCTTAAGCAAACTTTTTTCCTCTTTTTCGAACTATGTTTCATTCATATGATAGAATCCGAGTTTAAAAAAATTGCATCTTTGTAGAGTCTTCCCCGATAAATACTTATTTTTTTATCCATATTTCTCCATAGATAGGAAGTTTGAATTAGTATACAAAACCAATGACTATTCATGATTCCATCCATATTGGATCAATTCTCGATACCACTTTGCAATGAAATTAGAGGAATGTAATGTTATGGTAAAACTTCGTTTAAAACGATGTGGTAGAAAGCAACGTGCGACTTGAAGGACATGATCAATTGTGGATTTTGCTATCCATCATTTTCCATAGTAATGAAAATGCTCTTGGCTCGACATAGTCTGTTCTATTCGTCCCAAATCAAATTTCCGTTGGGTTGTTTGAAATAGTACACAATGGAGCTCGAGAAGACAGAATTTCTTTTTTATCAAGGGAAAGAATCTAGGGTTAGTGAAAACTAATAAATTAGGCCAACTTTGTCAGTCTATCCTTAATATAGAAATCGAAAGGTTAAAATAAGAAAAAAGTCCAATTTTGGAAGATTGGAAAAACTTTTTCGATTAAAAGTCTATCAGAATCAATCATTCATATTCGATTTCTATAGAAGAGGAAAATGCTTTATCGAAGGAAAAAAGAAAAAAAGAAAGGGTATGTTGCTACTCTTTTGAAAGAAAAAAGAATAGGAATTCCCGAAGTAATGTCTAAACCCAAGGATTTCACAAATCAAAGATAAAGGATTCCAGAACAAGTAAACACGATTTTCAACCGTCTCAACAATAGAATTAGATCAGAATAAGGAATAAAAGTTAATTTGTTCGAGATGAGATAAAGAAAAGAGTTTAGAGACGACTCAAAAATTTTCGAAGGATTTTTCTTTAGAAGTCTGTTAGTCAAAATTAGCCAACTTGAGTCATGAGTATAAATGAATTTTTTTTCTTTTCTGTAAGGAAATTAATGCAAGTCCTAGTCTAATTTCTATCTACTTGTATTATAGACAGAAATTCGAATCATTTTCTCGAGCCGTATGAGGAGAAAACCTCCTATACGTTTCTAGGGGGGGCTTTGTTTATCTACATCTATCCCAATAAGCTGTCTACCGAATCGTTGCAATTGATGTTCGGTCTCGAAGAGAAGGAAGAGATCTTCGAAAAGTGGGTTTTTATGATCCGATAAAGAATCAAACTTGTTTAAATGTTCCAGCTATTCTCTATTTCCTTGAAAAGGGTGCTCAACCTACAAGAACCGTTTATGATATTTTAAGGAAAGCAGAATTTTTTAAAGATAAACAAAGAACTTTGAGTTAATTGAAGAACTAAATGAATAAATAGGAGGGGGTCACTAGTACCTCTTCCCTTAATTATTTAGACACAATTTGCCTCTTTCTTAGTCCTATTTTTTTTTGCTGCATTTATGTTGCGCCAATCCAACAAAAGCCTTTATTTTATTTCCTTTTTGTATCTAATTGGTTTTCTTACCATTGTATTTCCATTGACAAAGGTCTATTGAACAAATAGAATTTGTAGATAGATAGGTCTCTTTATCATCATTCCATATTAGGTATTTCTGTCTACACTTCGCTCAAATGATAGGGTTGCCCCCTTGCATGTATTCTCATACAAGATTTTTTTATTTCTTTAAATAAAAATTGCTAAAAAAAGGACAATTTTGCCATTGTGATTGGGGCCGCTCCTTTTTTTTACCTTAGAGAAATTTAAACGGATCTGTTCTTTTTGGTATTTGAGTGTTTTTAATGGGTGCTAAAATCTTTCTTTTGATGTCTTGCTAAGTCAATATTTTGACAGTATCGTCCAGTGTAATTCCATCGATTTTTGGATTTCGATCGCATCTAAGATTCTATTTTATCTGGGTTGCTAACTCAATGGTAGAGTACTCGGCTTTTAAGTGCGACTATGATCTTTTACACATTTGGATGAAGCAACAAATTCGTCCAGACTCTTGGTAGAGTCTAGAAGACCACGACTGATCCTCAAAGGTAATGAATGGAAAAAATAGCATGTCGTAATAAAATCAATTTCTTTTTTTTTTTGAATAAAAAAATTCCGATTTTCTGGGTCTAGTGAATAAATGGATAGAGCCCGGCTCTAATTCTGGTAAAATAAAAAGCAACGAGCTTAACTTCTTAATTGGAATGATTCCCCGATCTAATTAGACGTTAAAAATAAATTAGTGCCTGATGTGGGGAAAGGTTGGGTTTTCCTATGAGTGGACCCTTTATTTTTTTTAGAAATCCTAATTATTTTTGATTATGGATTGAAAAGGTATGTTATGAATGTGTAAAAGAAGCAGTATATTGATAAGGAGACTGTATTCCAAAGTCAAAAGAGCGATTGGCCTGCAAAAATAAAAGACTTGTTCTTTTTTGTAATTAGAACAAACATAGATAAATTGGATAGAAAAGGAGCGGAAAAAGATCTATGGATTAGACTCCCTTTCTTTCCAGGGTTTGCATTATGCAACACCCTGTTCTGACCATATTGCACTATGTATCATCATTTCATAAACCGAGAAATACTTTTTCTCTCTGATTCAAGTATAAATACAAATGGAAAAATTCGAAGGGTATTTAGAAAAACAGAAATCTCGTCAACAATACTTCGTCTATCCACTTCTCTTTCAGGAATATATTTATGCATTTGCCCATGATTATGGATTAAATGGTTCCGAACCTCTGGAAATTTATGGTTGTAATAACAAAAAATTTAGTTCACTACTTGTGAAACGTTTAATTATTCGAATGTATCAGCAAAATTTTTGGATTAATTCAGTTAATCACCCTAACCAAGATCGATTGTTGGATCATAGTAATTATTTTTTTTCTGAGTTTTATTCTAAGATTCTATCCGAGGGGTTTGCGATCGTTGTAGAAATCCCATTCTCGCTAGGAGAACTGTCTTGTCCGGAAGAAAAAGAAATACCAAAGTTTCAAAATTTACAATCTATTCATTCAATATTTCCCTTTTTAGAAGACAAATTTTTGCATTTGCATTATCTATCACATATAGAAATACCCTATCCTATCCATTTGGAAATCTTGGTTCAACTCCTTGAATACCGGATCCAAGATGTTCCATCTTTGCATTTATTGCGATTTTTTTTCAACTATTATTCGAATTGGAATAGTCTTATTACTTCAATGAAATCTCTTTTTCTTTTGAAAAAAGAAAATAAAAGGCTATTTCGATTTCTATATAATTCTTATGTATCAGAATATGAATTTTTCTTGTTGTTTCTTCGTAAACAATCTTCTT